CTTAATATAAATATAAAGAAATATACCTATACCTCTATTTTTCTTTATAAATGTCAATATAAATTAAATAGAATAGTAAATTCATGTACATACTTTCTCAATTTCATTTGTTTGGTCTATTTAATACAGATAATCCGAATTCGAGGGAAACTTCTTCAGATTTTGAAAAGGGGTTACCCCAGGAATGGGTAACGGTGTAAACCCTGATATAAAAATCAAAAATGAGTCAAAGTCAATAAAACAAAACATAAATCCAATTTATAAAAAAAAAATATTAAAAAAATTGCCACTCGGTCTAGAAAACGAAAATAATTGATGCAGGTTGATAGAGTTTATTACCGCAATTAGGAGTACTTCTAGAGTCCACTTCTGCCCCACACTACGAGAGAGAGGGAAAATGTAAAAACTACCATTAAACCAGCCCACGCGAGACTTACTATATCCATGTGAATTTTGTCCCCTATTTCTATGAATATGAAGAAACTATTCCATTATTGTTCACTAATAATAGTGAAATCACTGGTGCAGAGTCAAAAAAGGTAGAGGTATTTAGTCACCATTGATGAACTACTCCAAAAAATCCACTTATCTTATAATGAGTTATTCTTATTTTATTCTTATTATAGAATTTCTAGTAGAATCGACAAGAGGTAAACACAAGTAAACAGACACTTTTTGAAGTATCCGTATCCAAGGAATCTTACTCACGTGTGGAAAGAATAGGCCTTTTTCTTTCTTGTAGCGTTTTTTATTTTTTTAAGTAAAATGAAAGGCAATTCTTCAGATAATCTAATATTCATTGAATGTCTGAGCAGTCCAAAATTTTCATGAGTCTGTATCCAAAGTATCTTAGGTCCTTTCCAAAACTATTAATTTAATTTCCTCTCTGGCTATCCAATCTAATTGAAGACTCAGACGGATTTCCCTCTCTACTTTAAGTTTTCTTTGAAGCTGATAGGCAAAACTTTCGATTAGAGAATAGAACCTCGGGAGCCAGGGGTTTAGAATCACAAAAAGAAAGTCTCAAGAGTCTGTTCCTACGTTTGTTATACTAAGAAATTTCAAGTCTGTTGTTGAGGCGGCACCCGGATTTGAACTGGGGAAAAAGGATTTGCAGTCCCCCGCCTTACCACTCGGCCATGCCGCCAAAACGATAGAAACTAGATTCAAATTTTCTCTTTTTTTTTTTTGCAACCCCAAAAAAATATATAGATTTTCAGTCAAAAAATTAGAGCATCCAGGACAAATCAGAACCATTAACTATTGACTGTAAATTTATGACCCTTTTTGAATTAAAATCTACACTTTTTGATTTCTAATAAGATAAGAAAATCATTAGAATCATTACAAATAAATTTATAACTAATCGATATTGAGTTTTTTCAATTAAAAAAAAATCTTCTTCAATTTCAATTATAACAGTAATTATGAGTATATGTAAACCCCAGAATAAGAACATACATTTTGAGGAGTAATTCTCAATAAATTTTTTTATTTAAATTTTTCATTGAATACATTAAAGAGAAAATTTAATTTTTGCTAGAGTATGTGCTGTCCCCACACAATAAACGAAGAGAAAGAGACATATATATCTGTGCATTCTTTATTTATTTTAATAATTTTCTATTTATTATATGTTTATCTGCTCAAACAGATCCAATCATTAATACATTTTTTTATGGTATGTAATCAAATTGAAATATGTAATATCATAGGTGAAAATGAAATTACTTTTTTTTGTTTTCGATTCTTTATAAAACTCCATAAGTTCCAATGGTATTTCTCAATTCTGTTTCATTTTGATCTCTTTCTTATATCTTATAAAAAATTCCAATTGAATCTAGTATCCGTTCATACGTATTTAATACAGTCCACATATCTTGAGGTTGGATAAAATTTCATGTGATTCAGTAAACAGAATAGAAATTCCATTATTTCTAGATCGAATTCTATGGATATAATTCGGTGAAGAATGAGAGATGGGATGGGATTTTTTCAATAAACGGATAAATGGGAAATTCAAACAAGATGCTCGGGGATGGAAAAGAGGGAACATCTACAATACCTGGATTGAATCAGATACAATTTGAAGGGTTTTATCGGTTTATTCATCAGGGTTTAATCGAAGAACTTTCTAAATTTCCAAAAATTGAAGATATAGATCACGAAATTGAATTTCAATTATTTGTGGAAACATATCAATTGGTAGAACCTATGATAAACGAACGAGATGCTGTCTATGAATCACTTACATATTCTTCTGAATTATATGTCTCCGCAGGATTAATTTGGAAAACCAGTAGGAATATGCAAGAACAAAGAATTTTTATTGGAAACATTCCTTTAATGAATTCCCTTGGAACTTCTATAGTAAACGGAATATATAGAATTGTTATCAATCAAATATTACAAAGTCCTGGTATCTATTACCAGTCAGAATTGGATCATAATGGGATTTCGGTCTATACCGGCACCATAATATCAGATTGGGGAGGCAGGT